CGACAAAATAACCGAACTCTAAAGAAAACCCATTATTGATGGTCCAAGACCATACATATTGATAGATCGAACTAGTATTTATTTGCTTAAAAGACAGTTTCATTGAAAAAAGCATAACTATACTTAACAACGAAAGACTAGGAAAAGACCACATACGCCGAAGGTTTTTTGTTGTCGTTGGAAAAACTAGAATTCCTATTGCTAGTAACAAAGGAACGGTAAGTAGAATAAAAGGTATGCTCCATGCGTATTGGTATATATGTTCCATAAACAAGAAAATTTGAATAATTTTTTTTGATTCGCCGTCTCTTACCTCTTTCGTCGAAAGAGGTAAACTCAATAAAAAATGAAGATATGCAATAAGTTAAACACAATTTGATATTCGAAAATTTGGAATAAGAATTTTCTGACTATTCAACTCAAGAAGTTCTAATTGGTCAACTTATAGTTATTAACGAAAGTGAATACTTAGTTATGAAAAAATTAGGCTATCAAAATGGAACATTTTTTATCAATTATTATTTTGAAAAATCCATAGATAATAGATATATAAATATAGAAATGAGAAAAACTAGACCAAAGAAAAAAAGTCTGATACTGAGATAAATTAGAAAACCCACAACCAAATTTGCTGAAAAAACCTAGCAACTAGAAAAAAAGGAGTTTTAGGTGAAATCAGTGACTAGAAAGCATAGCGAAATCATTGACTAGAAAGTATATTTCTCTTTTTCCATATTATCCAACACTTTATTTTCCACCTTACCATAGCATAAAAAAAAAAATGACACAAAGGTTCAAATTGTGTATACTTTTAAAAATAAAAAAGGAGTCCCATTTCAATCAAATTGAAAATAAAGCTGTTAAAATGAAAGTTTTAGGTAAGAAAAAGCGGCTTGACTATTAAAGAATTGAGCCCTCGACGTCTTTTATTTTTTTTTTTTCTATGAGACATGTAAGTTTAAAAAAGTTATTCAAAACTATCACATAGAAAAACTAGGCAGAACAGAGATATACGTAGTAATTTTTATTTCTGATTTCAGTTTCACTTAACCCCTTTCCCTTTTTGTAGTATTTGACCAGTGCACCAGATTCTATAGATAGAATTTTTTCTATAGATAGAATCTTTGAAAAAAAAGAAACTGGCTTTTGCTTTTCTCATTGTAATTTTTATCTCTATTCTAATTTTTTTAGATATTTGATATTTTATTTTTATGTTTCCGAAAAGCCTATATGTCTCGAAACAAAAGTAAAAAAGAATGGAAAGATAAAATAGACTAAACTAAAGAGAAAAGAAAGATTACTTTGAACGAACAATAGATGTCTTTCACATCCAACTAGAACAACGAAAATTTTCTTCATTTTTGAATGGCAGTTCCAAAAAAGCATACGTCAATTTCCAAAAAGCGTATTCGTAAAAATCTTTGGAAAAGAAAGGGCTTTTCGGAAACATTAAAAGCTTTTTCATTAGCAAGATCTCTCTCGACCGGAAACTCAAAAACTTTTTTTTGTATGAAAAAAAAAATAACAAAATATTGGACTAATATGAATCGATCTGGCTCAAAAAAACTTCGCCAAAATGGAATATTGAATTTCAAATATTCAAATAAATGATCTAAATTCGAAATTTAGAATTACTTATTTGAATTCACCAATAGATCAAGATGAAATAGAATTGACTTCTTCCTTCTGATATGTAGAACAAGAATCGTCTATATCTAATATATATATTCTAAAAGTTTTGTTGGTTGTTTGAAAATTTCACCGCCCTTACCTTTTTTTGTTTTGTAGTATGTTTTCTGGGTTCTGGGATGGGGATTCCTATTTTCCCCATCAAAAACTACTTTTTTTAAGCTTTCACTTTTTTTGAGTCATTTTTTTTCTGAATTGGTATATATTATCTAGACCCTATTTTTTTCTTTGAATTCTAAAATAAATTTTCAATTGATTTCATTCTCTTTTTTTATTGATAAGATAAATGGATTTGGTTATGTCTGAGTTTTTCAATCAGACAAAAAATGATTCATTCTTAAATCAAGATGAGAAAGAGCATTTTACGTTTTCTCTATGAATAGAAGACAGAATCTTCTATTTATAAGAGTTCCATTTTAAGAAAACAGAAACTACCCGAAAATCTTTGGATATAAAAATGGAATTTCACTTCTTTTTTCTTCCAAAAATTTAGGATATTCCCTTTGAATTAACTTCCTCACTCTCGACGATTGAATAAAAATAGGCTATTATGATTTCAAACAAGCCGCCATGGTGAAATTGGTAGACACGCTGCTCTTAGGAAGCAGTGCTCGTGCATCTCGGTTCGAGTCCGAGTGGCGGCACGACACCTTAGAAATTTGAAAAAAAAATCGAATAGTCTTAGAATAACTTCTTTGAATATGAAAAATAATGAAATGAATTTGATTCCTTATTTTCATTTCGTAATTTGGAATTACGATTTGTAATTGAGAGACTTTTTTTTTTATGTTATGGTTATAATCTTTTTTACTTTAGAGCATCTTTTCCATCATATTTCCTTTTCGATCATTTCAATTCTAATTGCAATTCATTTGATAATTTTAATAGTGAATGAAATGGTAGAACTATATGATTACTTAGAAAAGGGCATGATAATTACTTTTTTCTGTCTAACAGGATTATTAATCACTCGCTGGATTTATTCGGGGCATTTCCCATTAAGTAATTTATATGAATCATTAATTTTCCTTTCGTGGAGTTTCTCCATTATTCATATGATTCCTTATTTTCATTTGAAAAAACATCACAAAAATTTAAGTGCAATGATGACGCCAAGTACTATTTTGACTCAAGTCTTTGCTACTTCGGGACTTTTAACTGAAATGAAGCAATCCACAATATTAGTACCTGCTCTCCAATCCCAGTGGTTAATGATGCATGTAAGTATGGTAGTATTGGCTTATGCAGCTCTTTTATGTGGATCATTATTATCAGTAGCACTTCTAGTTATTAACTTTCAAAAAAAAAGTCTTTTTTGTAAAACAAAACATTTAGTAAATGAATCCTTATTCTTCGGAGAGATCCAATACATGAATAAAAAAAGCAATATTTTACAAAGCACTTATCTCTTTTCTTTTAGGAATTATTACAGGTCTCAATTGATTCAACAACTAGACCATTGGAGTTATCGAGTTATTAGTCTAGGATTTCTTTTTTTAACTACGGGTATCCTTTCAGGAGCGGTATGGGCTAATGAAGCCTGGGGATCATATTGGAATTGGGACCCAAAGGAAACGTGGGCTTTTATCACCTGGGTCATCTTCGCTATTTATTTACATATTCGAACAAATACCAATTTTCACCTTGAAAATTCTGCACTTGTATCTTCTATAGGCTTTCTTCTAATTTGGATATGCTACTTTGGGGTCAATTTATTGGGAATAGGGTTACATAGTTATGGTTCATTTACATTACTCAACACCTAAATAAAATGGAAGAAAGAACCTAACCTGACGAATAGAACCACAGTAGGAGGTGGATTCTATATACATATCATATACATATAGAAATAAAAAGAGCCTCGTTGAGAACCAACCATTTTTTTCAAGTAGTGATTCAAATGGTTGGTTCTCACAAAAGCTAAATTACTTTTTAGAATGACTTCCAATTCACAATTCCTTTTTTTTACGTTCACGAAAAAAAGGAATTGTGACTATCTATAAAAAAAATTCCATAAAATAGCTTCCGCCTTATCAACTGATAGTGAGAGAAGAAAATCTGGGTAAATACCAATACCTATGATTGGTAAAAAGATAGCGATTGAAACAAATAACTCTCGTGGTCCAGAATCAAAAAAAGAGGAGTTTGGCCTATTAAAAAACTTGTATCCATAGAACATTTGTCGTAGCATAGATAATAAATAAATAGGAGTTAATATTATTCCAATTGCCATTCCAAAAAGAATTAGTATTTTTAAGATAAAAAAAATTTTGTGGCTGGTAATTATTCCAACGAATACCATTAATTCTGCAAAAAAACCACTCATGCCCGGTAATGCAAGAGACGCCATCGAAAGACTACCGAAGAGTGCGAATATTTTTGGCATTAAAATTGCTATTCCGCCCGTTTCGTTGAGATAAAGAAGACGTATTCTGTCATAACTCGTTCCTGCTACGAAAAAAAGCGTAGCACCAATAAATGCATGCGAGATTATTTGTAAAAGGGCTCCATTGAATCCCATATCGGTTATAGAACTAATTCCTATAATTATGAAACCCATGTGAGATACAGAGGAATATGCTATTCTTTTTTTTAAATTACGTTGACCCAGAGATACTGAAGCTGCATAAATTATTTGAATCGTACCTACTATCATCAACCAAGGAGAAAATAAAGAATGAGCGTGAGGTAATAATTCCATATTGATCCGAACCAACCCATATGCTCCCATTTTTAATAGGATTCCAGCTAGAAGCATACAAGTACTGTAATGGGCTTCTCCATGAGTATCGGGTAACCATGTATGTAGGGGTATCATAGGTAATTTGACAGAAAAAGCAAAAAGAAATCCAAGATAAAATAGGATTTCGAATCCCATAGGATACGATTGATTAACTAAGATTTCAAAATTTAAAGTTGGTTCAATAGAACCATATAACCCAATACCCAGAACTCCCATTAACAGAAAAATGGAACCTCCTCCAGTATACAAAATAAATTTTGTAGCTGAGTATAGACGCTTTTTTCCTCCCCATATGGATAAAAGTAGATAAACGGGAATTAATTCGAATTCCCACATTAGAAAAAAAAGTAAAAGGTCGCGAGAAGAAAATAATCCTAGTTGACCACTATACATTGCTAACATCAAGAAATGAAATAATCGCGAATCTCGAGTAACAGGCCAAGCCGCTAGAGTCGCTAAAGTTGTGATGAATCCCGTTAGTAAAATGGGTCCTATAGAAAGCCCGTCTATTCCTAATCTCCATTGGAAATCAAAAAAACGAATCCATTTAGAATCTTCTTCCAGTTGCATTAAAGGATCGTCTGGTTGGAAATGATAAGAAAATACATAGGTTATTAACAAAAATTCCAAAATACATATACAAATAGTATACCATCTTATTACCTTATTACCCCTATGAGGGAGAAAGCAAATTAAAGAACCTGCAAATATAGGCAAAACTACAATTAAGGTTAACCAAGGAAAATCATTCGTGGTAAAGGCAAGATACACTTGGAGCAAAAGAACCCGCACTCTATTATAGATTTTTCATTTAGAGTGCGGGTTTTTATCGGTAAACAAAAATCAAATGAATTCAAGTAGAGTTTTCTGGAACATATCAATAAGCTAGACCCATGCTGCGAGTTGTTTCATGCCATAAATAAACTCGAACACTCAAAAAATCGGTTGGACAGGCGGATTCACATCTCTTACAACCAACGCAGTCTTCTGTTCTTGGAGCCGAAGCTATTTGCTTCGCTTTACACCCGCCCCAAGGTATCATTTCTAATACATCTGTGGGACAGGCTCGGACACATTGAGTACACCCTATACATGTATCATAAATCTTTACGGAGTGTGACATTGGGTCTATCAATTTTTTGAATTTCAAAAAATTTCGATCTAGTATTAGTATAATTAAGTATATTATGCATTTTTAATTCTCGTATAAAATCTTTTTAAAATAGAATATAATATAAAATCTTTTTAAAATAGAAAAGAATTTATTAACTATTCCCAGACCAGATGAATCGATGATTTACCAGAATTTTGGAAGCAACCTATTTCTGGGTCGGCTTAGAATAGAAAGGAGGTCAAAAATACTTGGATTCTTATATTTTTGAAGCATGATCATACAGTAGGTAAGATACCTACTAATATTGATAACTATTTGAATTTGAATTTCTATAAGAATAAGAAAAATACTACTTATTCAACAAATTCGATTGATTAATACGAGTTGATTTTCTGTTACGATAAATTGACGAAAGAATAGCGGGTCCAATAGCTGCTTCAGCGGCTGCAATAGCTATAACAAAAATGGAGAAAATGCTTCCTTTTAATTGTCGACTATCAAAAAAATCAGAAAATGTTACAAAATTAAGATTAATTGCATTCAATATAAGTTCAAGACACATAAGAGCTCTAACCAAATTTCGGCTTGTGATTAATCCATAGACACCAATAGAAAATAAATAGGCACTCAAAACAAGTACATGTTCGAGCATCATTGACCAACTCCTTATCAATCTTGATTCCGTTCATTTCAATATGACCAATAATAAAAATTTGTTTATTGACTAGAATAGAATATAACAAATAGAGAACAAAGGAAAAATCTGTTAGGTTAGTAATAGAATAGATAGAACGAAAAAAATTTCTTTAGAATAGAATCTAGTTTTAGAATAGAATATAGATAGGATAACGTTTGGTTTGGAGTGATGCTTTGCAAGGTTTCTTAGTTTATTGACGGGCTGCAGTAATTGCACCTATCAAAGCAACTAAAAGAATTATAGAAATGAGTTCAAATGAAAGAAAAAAATCCGTTGATAAATGAATTCCAATTTGTTGACTATTATTTATCAAATCTTGTTCTACAATCTGATTTGATCTTGTAGTCCAAACAATTCCATACCATGACGTATTTAGAATACTAGTACTTAATAAAACAAAAAGACTGGTACAAATTAACGAAGTAATCCCGTCCCCAATAGTCCAAAAATCGAAATCTTTGTCATATTCTGAATCATTGATGAACATTACAGCAAAGAGGATTAAGACATTTATAGCCCCCACGTAAATAAGGAGTTGTGCAGAAGCTACAAACTGAGAGTTTTCTAGAATATAGAATAAAGATATACAAAGAAGAACCAACCCCAATGAAAAGGCCGAAAAAATGGGATTGGTAAAAAATATCACTCCTAGACCCCCTAATAGAAGACCTGATCCCAGAAAGACTAAAAGAAAATCGTGTATCGGTCCAGGTAAATCCATTCTATAAAAAAGAGATAAAAAAATAGGACTCTTTCATGATCTTATTGACCTGACCAGGAAAAAGTCAAGTTGTTCTATATTAGGATACGTTTTTCTTATTGAATTGGATATGGAATTTGATGTGGGTATTCTTATTGTCCTAATCTCATTCTTTAGTTGAAAGCCTAGTTTGAAACTTTTTGAAATAATTACAATAAAAAAAATTTCAAAACGCTTCTCAACCAAAAAATTGGAGTTTAGTTTCATATTGACAAAACAAAGTCAAAAAGCATTTCTGACTTTTTTTTAGTTTAGTAATTAAGTAATTAATAAGTAATTGTTCTTAAATCAAGATATTTATTTTTTATTGGGTTGAGATAAATTCCAAATGCTTTGAATTGTGGAATCGTCCATTATTGCTATTGGTAAACGACCCAAAGCAATTTGATTATAATTTAATTCATGACGATCATATGTAGAAAGTTCATATTCTTCTGTCATTGATAAACAATTTGTTGGACAATACTCAACACAATTACCACAAAAAATACAGATTCCGAAATCAATACTGTAATTAAGCAATCGTTTTTTTCGAATATCTCTTTCTAATTTCCAATCTACAACAGGTAGATCTATAGGACATACACGAACACATACTTCACAGGCAATGCATTTATCAAATTCAAAGTGGATTCGACCACGAAAACGTTCTGACGTGATCAATTTTTCATAAGGGTATTGAATAGTTATAGGTAAACGATTCGCATGGGATAAAGTAATCAAAAAACCTTGACCAATGTACCTTGCCGCTCGTACTGTTTGTTGACCATAATTCATAAACCCAGTTACCATAGGGAACATATCCTAAAAATTTTATCAAAAATAGAATTTTGTTTCTTTCTCTTGTTTGGTATAAGTTATCAATCGAGTTATATAGTAAAAAAAAAATATTATGATTTCGCTTTCTTATTTCGCGCTTATAGTGAAAGGAATTGGGAAGAAGTTGTTAATAATAAATTACCTAAAGAGATAGGTAAAAGAAATTTCCATCCAAGATCTAATAGTTGGTCCATTCTCAGCCTAGGTAAAGTCCATCGTGTTGTGATCGAAATGAACAATAAGAAATAAGTTTTTGCTAGTGTAATGAAAATACCTATTGTTGTTCCAAAGACTCCATCCCTTTCATTTAGTTCAAAAAGTGCAAGGGGCGGAATAGAGAAATTCCAACCACCCAAGTAAAGAACTGTTAGAAAAAATGAAGAAACTAAGAGATTTAGATAGGAAGCAAGGTAAAAAAAACCAAATTTGATACCTGAATATTCGGTTTGATATCCTGCTACTAATTCTTCTTCTGCTTCTGGTAAATCAAAAGGTAATCTCTCACATTCGGCTAGAGAAGAAATTAGAAAAACGAAAAATCCTATAGGTTGACGCCACAAATTCCACCCTAAAAACCCGTATTTTGACTGTGCCTCAACTATATCAACTGTACTTGAACTGTTAGATAATTCTAGTCGGTGATAAGATCACGCTTCTCATCGCTATTACAGAACCGTACATGAGATTTTCACCTCATACGGCTCCTCGGGGGCCACAAATAAATCTATGGACTCATTCGATATTCTTTAATCTTGATATGAGATTGGTAGACTAAAAATCAATCGAAAGGTACCGAATTAGATCAATGGAATTCTGTCTGCTATACTAGAAAAATGGGCTTCTGAATTGATCTCATCCTTTACACTTTCAAAATTTGGAAGAAATTTGAAAAAAAAAAAAAGAAATTCATAAAAAACCCTTTTTTGGAATTAAAGGATTACTTCGTTCCTGATAGTCATTCACTTGATCGGTGGATAGGAGTATACTTTGGATCGGAATTCTGGGGAGTACTACTTCATCGCTTCTACTAATTTAAAGCCCCAACTTAGTATTTCTTTTTTTTATTATTTATGTGAAAAAGATTTCTCTTTTCATAACTTAAATAGTCTCTATTACGAATCCTTTGCGTACCTTGGTGTTTCTAATCATCCACTCATTTTTGTTCAATCTAAATCTATGCGGAAATTCGTGTTATGGATAGTAATACATACAAACGAGAGCAATAATTCCAAAAGAGTAGATTTTTTTACCCCGCTTCAAGACATACTGACTAATCAACCAATCTTGGGGTAAACAGTCTTTCCTGCTTATATTTACCTTTGCTTAACTCCTGTACATAAGAAATGAGACTCCACTTTTTTACTGCGAAATTGGAAGCTGTTTTCTTTCACTCATTTAACTATCTGGTTTAGTTCATCAATCCGAATGATGAATAAAAAGTTCTCTTATTTTACTTTAGTTCAAACTCCTAGAAACAAAAGAAATCGGAAAGTCTCAACGAATCACACGTAGAGATATTGATAACACACATAGAGTTAATGGGATTTCATAACTAATAGATTGGGCAGTAGCCCGTAAACCACCTAAAAAGGAGTATTTATTATTTGATCCATATCCTGACATAAGAAGTCCAATAGGAGCAATACTTGAAATAGCGATCCAGAAAAAAACACCAATACTAAGATCAACTAAAATAAGTCGATAGCCAAAAGGAATTACTGAATAACTTAGTAGAATTGCTATGACTGCTATGGAAGGTCCGATACTGAATAAAGCCCCATCTCCTCGTGATGGAAGAAGGTTCTCTTTGAAAAGTAGTTTTGTTCCGTCTGCTAGAGCTTGAAGAATTCCCAGGGGACCTGCATATTCAGGTCCGATACGTTGTTGTATACTTGCAGATATTTCTCTTTCTAACCACACAATTACTAGTACACCTATTGTGCTTCCCAATAGAAGAATGAAAATAGGTATAAGAATCCATATGGTGGCATAGACTTCTTTTAAGGATTCCAATTTCGAAAAAGAATTAATAGCTTCTACTTCTGTGTTTTCAATTGTTGTTTCAATTATCATTTTTCAACGATCAACTTCTCCCATGATGATATCTATGCTACCTAGTATTGTCATAATATCAGCCAATTTCATTCTTTTAACTAACTGAGGAAGAATTTGCAAATTGATAAAACCTGGCGGTCGAATTTTCCATCTCCACGGAAAAGCACTTTCATCTCCTATCAAAAAAATTCCCAATTCGCCTTTTGGTGCTTCGACTCTTACATAAAGTTCTTGTTTAGATAACTCAAAAGTAGGAGACGTCTTTTTACTAAGGAATCGATATTCAAAATCATTCCATTCAAGATCTCTTACTCTATTAAGACTAAGGCGTCGGATTTCTAAATTCTCATAAGGACCCCCCGGAATTCTTTCCAGAGCCTGTTGAATAATTTTTATAGATTCCGCCATTTCACCAATTCGTATTAAATAACGGGCTAGTGAATCTCCTTCTTTTTGCCATTGTATTTCCCAATCAAGTTCTTCATAAGATTCATAATGATCCATTTTACGAAGATCCCATTCTATTCCGGAAGCTCGTAGGATTGGGCCTGACAAACCCCAATTTAGTGCCTCTTCTTCACAAATAATGCCTACGCCTTCAACTCGTTCTAAAAAAATAGTATTTCGTGTAATAAGTTTTTGATATTCAGCAAACCCTGTTAAAAAATACTCACAGAAATCCAAACATTTCTCTATCCAACCATAAGGTAGATCAGAAGCTACTCCTCCGATACGAAAATAATTATGCATCATTCTCATACCGGTGGCAGCTTCAAATAGATCATATATCAATTCTCTTTCTCTGAAAATATAAAAGAAAGGGGTCTGTGCACCTATATCGGCCATAAAAGGGCCAAGCCATAACAAATGAGAAGCTATACGACTCAACTCCAACATTATAACTCTAATGTAACTAGCCCTTTTTGGTACTTCAATATTTCCTAATTGTTCTGGCCCATTTACAGTTATTGCTTCTGTAAACATAGTAGCTAAATAATCCCAACGTGTTACATAAGGTAAATATTGTATAATGCTTCGGTTTTCGGCAATTTTTTCCATACCTCTGTGCAAATAACCCAAAATTGGTTCACAATCAATAACATCTTCACCATCTAAAGTAAGGATGAGTCGAAGAACGCCATGCATTGATGGATGATGAGGCCCCATATTAACTATCATGAGATCAGTTCTTGTAACTGGTACATTCATAAGTTTTTTTTTGTATTCCTTCTTCCATGAATTCATAAACAATTAAGATCAAAAAAGTCTTGAAAACAAAATTTCAATAACTAAAAAAATGAATCTTTCTTTATCTCTCGAATATTCCATTTTCTTGTTAAGTTTTTATAACGCTTATTATCTTTTTTTGACAAATAAGCTAGTAAGCGATCACGTTTTCCCAGAATTTTTCGTAGACCTCTCTCAGATGAATAGTCTTTTTTGTGTAATTTCAAATGTAAATTAAGTCTTGTCATCTTATCGGTGAAAGATAATATTTGAAATTCAATAGATCCTTTCTTTTCTTCTTGGCAACTAACTAATATGTCTAATATGTCTAAAATCTCTTGCATAATGTCAAATTTTTTTTTTAGTATTTTTCTTTTACGAATATGAATATTACTGATCAGTAATAATAATAATGGGAGGTATTTTGATCTGGTATACACAAAAATCAATCCGAATTTCCTTATTTCTTCATTTCTGGATCTAATTGATACGTCATTGAATTCGTATTCATGTATAAAAATCGAATGTAAGACAGGGCATGTGCGCAGCTATTTATCCACCTGATATATATCGGTAAATGCTTTTTCAATCGTGGATACATATGTATCCTTAACATACTGAAACGACTACCATTATTAGTATCAAACCAATAGCGATTCATACAAGCTAAATCTTCTAATCGATAATTGGGCCAAAGAAAGAATTTTAATTGAATTAATTTCTTTTTATCTCTATCAAGATCTTTTCTTTCATCCAAAAATTGACCACAGGTTTTTACCTTGTTCCCATTGCAAAATACTGCATTTTTATCCACACCATTACTATTCCTTGAATTCAAACAACTTAGAATTCTCAATTCTCTACGACGTCTAGACGATAAAATATTTTCAGGAACAAGCAAATCATAATGATTTCTGTCTCTTTTTATCTTATTTTTTTGTTGAATCTCATGAACCAAAGAAATCCTTATGGTTTGATACATAATCAAATCTAGATTCTCTTTTATAGGCATACGATTCCATTTCATAATCAATACTCCATTACTTACCAGTTCTGAGAAATTGGATGGAGTCACTTTATCCCACACCTCCAACATATACGGCTCCAATTCTTCCTTCTTTACAAACGCAAGCAAAGCGTATAGTCTCCCATCTTTTCTTGTTTTTCTTCTTGTTTTTCTTTTTCTTGTTTTTCTTTTTCGTTGTTTTTCATCTTGTTTTTCTTCTTGTTTTTCTTTTTCTTGTTTTTCTTCTTGTTTTTCATCTTGTTTTTCTTCTTGTTTTTCTTTTTCTTGTTTTTCTTCTTGTTTTTCTTCTTGTTTTTCTTTTTCTTGTTTTTCTTTTTCTTGTTTTTCTTTTTCTTGTTTTTCTTTTTCTTGTTTTTCTTTTTTTTCTTGTTTTTTTTTTTCTTGCTTTTCTTGCTTTTGATTTTCTTCTTTTTCTTGCTTTAGTAAAAATTCAAATACACGTTCAAAGAAGGGCGAAAAAACCTCGGGTGCGTCGAGATTCAAAGGGTGCGCCCCCCAGTAAAGTTGATAACCAAGCACCCTTCTGCGCCTTCTCAACATCTTGTAAGCTCCGGTTCCTATTTTTATTCTTTTTTCGTTACTTTCATTTTCGTTACTTTCATTTTCGTTACTTTCATTTTCGTTACTTTCATTTTCGTTACTTTCATTTTCGTTACTTTCATTTTCGTTACTTTCATTTTCGTTACTTTCATTTACGAAAGATCCTGGACCTATGTTTTCTTCACTCCTTTCTATTTGATCTGACCTTTCTATTGGATCTGATCGGAATGATAGTACTTCATCCATTTCATTTTCGAATTCATTTTCGAAAGATCCTGGACCTAAGTTTTCTTCACTCCTTTGTTTTTGATCTGATACGTAAGATGCTCGATCTACCTTTTCTTGACGCCTTACTATTTTTAGTATTTCCATAAAGTCACGCCTTTTTTGTTCATCCGCTTGACGCCTTTTTAGTCTCTGCAATGCACGCTTTTCATTTTTAATACGTTTACGAGCAGGACGACTCGTTAGGAGTTCCTTCAGCGTCAGTTGCCTCGTTCTATTTTTTTTCGCACTTTCAGGCCTTGGCCTTGGCTTTTCCTCAAGTTCACTCTTTTTTTTTTCATCAACCTCACTCCTTGGCTTTTCCTCAAGTTCACTCTTTTTTTTTTCATCAACCTCACTCCTTGGCTTTTCCTCAAGTTCACTCTTTTTTTTTTTTTCCTCAATTTCCCTATTTTTTTTTTTTTCCTCAATTTCCCTCTTTTTTTTTTTCTCAATTTCACTTTCCCTAATTTCATCCCCTAGTTTTTTATTAAAAAATGCATGAATTGGTATAAACCGCGGTTTCATTTCATATTCATATTTAGAATCTTGCTTAGAATCTTGCATAGTATATGCATTATAAAATAACCCCACTTTTCGGAATAACCTAAATTGTGGGAATAACCAAGGTATTGAATCCGATAGACTATTTAGTCTTTCTTCATTCATTTCCATCCAATCAATTCCCATCCCATCCAAATTAATTCCCATCCAAAAACATTTTTGATTGTATAGGTTGATTTCTTTATCTTTCTTAATTTCTTTATCTTTCTTAATTTCTTTATCTTTCTTAATTTTGAGATCTTTCTGAATTTTGAGAGAAAAAAGACCTTTCGTATCAAAAGAAATTCTATATGACCATTTTCCTTTTACACAAGAATAATAACCTTTTCTTAGCAAAGAAGTAATAGGGATACTCCCCCCCATATCAACCCATTTTTTTTTATGTATGTTGTAATTATAAGTATAAGAAATTTCTTGGTTCTTATTTACTTGGAATGCTGACCCATAACTGTATGAGTCCTTCTTATCTTCATAATAAATCGATTGATATGATAAAAGATCATATCTATAGGTTTTTAGAAAATGCTCGTTTTGATTTATCAATAACGAAACCTTTTCCTCTCGTTCAGATGAATCCCGTTTTCTTAAATTTCGATTTTCAACCCTACAATGTTGATTGACTCTATTTCGCCATTTTTTCGGTACTAAATCAGCCCAGATTCGCTTAGATAACTCGTATTGATAATGACTCTTTAACCAATTTTTCCATGGATTCATTCCAGAATTCTGAAGTTTCTTATGCTTTAATTCGGAAGAAATTATTCCTTGTCTTCGAAAAAAATCTTTGATTTCATTATTAAGAAATAAAGATGCTCCGTCATATTGAAGGACAGATCTTAACTTATACGAGTTAATCATGTGGGTTTGTGATAATTTGTAAAATACATAGGCCTGTGACACGAGGGATAAATTCAAAAAACCCCTCGACTCGGACGAAAACAGATGACGAAGAGAAAACAGATAATGAATAGAAAAGGGTTCCTGTTGTTTTTTTATAGTAAAAATACGCTTAATTATCTTTTGATTTTCAATTCTTTTACAATTCAATTTCTTAATCCATTTGATGCACCTAATGATATCTGACAAGATCTCTAGAAGGATATCCGCGTATATCCTTTCCACGATCCATTTTATAAAAGAATGTGATTTACGTATTAATCGAGCCTTTCTTCTTTTAAATATCTGAAAAATCTTTTTTTTTTTTAGTGATGCTAATTTTTGAGCACCATAACTTGTTTTCTTAGGACTCATTTTTTTCTTTCGAGTTCGAAATCCATTTTTCTTGTCTTTTGTAACATCTTTCTTGTCTTTTTTCATTCTTTTTATGTCTTTTATTTGATTTCTGATTGTGCTTATTTTATCAGTCAGATCTTTCATTTTTATTTCTATCCGTTGAGCTTTTGTCCTATCCCGACCTAGGGCAGGAAGAATCTCATTCTTGCTTATAGAACCCTTTTTTATTTTATTGATTCTAGAATCTCTTTTTATTTCACTCGAACCTTCTCTCCATTTTTGTATTTGGGCCTTTAGAAACTTTTTGATTTCTTTGAAAATTTTTAGAAATTTTAAAATCCACTTTCGAATTGCTTTTTTGCTTTTTTTGAAAATGGGGAAATAAAAACAATAGAAAGAATCCACAAATGGGTCGCCGGCACCACCAGTCCTGTCAACTTCCACCCCCCCCCAAATAGATATAAAAGTAGAAGTTGCTCTCCTTTTTTTCGTTTTCAAAGAGACTTTCTTTTTCCATTTTCTTTTCTTTTTTGATTGCATTTTCTTTTTCATTGGTACTTTCTCTTTCTTCTCTTCTTTTTTTTCTTTTTTCTTTTTCATTGGTACTTTCTCTTTCTTCTCTTCTTTTTTTTCTTTTTTCTTTTTCATTGGTACTTTCTCTTTCTTCTCTTCTTTTTTTTCTTTTTTCTTTTTCAGGTGTCTCTTAGATCGGTGCCAAGGTTTTAGACGGAAAGGATATAGTATCTTTATTTCCACACCACCCTCTTGTTCCCAATTTTGACTCCAAATTTCTGAATCTTCGATTAGAGTACCATCCAGGGTGGTTGGAATATGCCTTTCCTTCTTCCAATCCCTTATATCCGCGTCCCACTGGGGCGCTCGGAATAATAATAAACGGACCATATTTTTAGCTATTATCAATAAAGGTAATGTAATCCATTTTCGAATCTTCGAATAAGTTAGTAAAAGAGCAATCCTTCCTCCCCGAATAGCAGCAAGGTAGTTCTCGAACTCTGATGGCTCTATGCTCTCTACTTCCAACTCTTCATGCAAAATGTGTCTCCTCACTGATTTTTCCGCTTTCAAAAGTGTCTCGAGTCTTTCTCTCTCCGCCTCCCTGAGCCTCCAAATCCATTTGTCTCTGTTTTCCCCTGCGTAGTATTCGTCGTCGTCTTTGTCTTCTTCCAAGACTTCCGAGATTGGAAGTCTTTTTTCTTGGTTTTCTTTTTTGAAACTTTTTTTGATTTCTACGAAAACCTGCTTTATTGATTTTGTATTTTGAAGAATTTTTTGGATCTTTTTTATATATCGAAAAATGCTTTTTATTAGTTTGGAAATAGACTTTAGTAGTTTTCTTACTGAGTTGACAAGAGGGTCCCAAAGAATACCCTTTATTAGGGGGGCAAAAAGTAGGGAATGTGCACCTCTTTGAAACGTCTTTTTAAAAATGAACAATTTACGCCTTTGAATACGCATAGTAGACCATATTAGGCCTCGACGAAAATCCCATAAATGGGGATATCTTATCATCCACATGTCAGGGATTGGTTTTGTCATGCCTTCGTCTATTGATTTTTCTGTTTCTAGCATTTTCGCCGAAATCCCAACAGGCGCCTCCGTCTGCCTCAACTTATCGAGGCCGAGGTCGAAGAAAGCTCTATCATAGAAGCCGCTTTCCTTCGGCTTAAACAGAAATAGACGTCTCGGTTTCCTCGAGCGAATTTGATAATCTCGTATCGTCTCTTGCCTTTCATTCAATTTTCTTCGTGAGGCCACTTGTACCTCACTGGCTAAGTTGTATGACCACCGAGGCATTACTTTTAGCATTTTTATGCTTGTACGCCATTCATCCGTTTTTTGTCTTGTAAGCCATTCACTAAATTCACTAAGCCATTCACTAAGCCATTCACTAAATTCACTAAGCCATTCACTAAGCCATTCAAATTCACTAAGCCATTCACTAAGCCATTTCGTTTTTTGCTCTTTTCTTCTTTTTATGCTTGTAAGCCATTCACTAAGCCATTCACTAAGCCATTTCGTTTTTTGCTCTTTTCTTCTTTTTATGCTTGTAAGCCATTCACTAAGCCATTCACTAAGCCATTTCGTTTTTTTCCATTTTCTTTTCTTTTTCGATTGCACTTTCTTTTTCCATTTTCTTTTCTTTTTTGATTGCATTTTCTTTTTCGCTTTTCTTCTTTTTATGCTTGTAAGCCATTCACTAAGCCATTCAAATTCACTAAGCCATTCACTAAGCCATTCAAATTCACTAAGCCATTTCGATTTTTTCAATTGAATTTGATTTTTCGATTTAGAGTCAAAATTATGAACATTAAGCTCCTTACCCTTAAAAAGAAAGATCCTAAAAACTTTATTTTTCAATAATCTCTTTTTTTTCTTTTTTGCATTTCTCTTTTTTTTCTTTTTTGAATTTCTCTTTTTTTTCTTTTTTTGAAATTCTCTTTCTCTTTCTTTTTCTTTTATCATTTTTATTTCTTTTTTAATTTCAATCCTCTCTATCTGAGTCTTATCCATCATCACATATTCGACTGGAATTTCAGTTAGGATTGAAAATTCATTAATTACTCCACGCTTAATTATTCCACGATAGGATCCGTTTAAGAAAGGATCATATATTTTAGGCAAGTATTCTTTTTTCGTTTTACTCTTGCATAATCGAATCTTTTTTTCGAGTACATCCAGATAAGGAGATCCTTTGTCTAGGGCTTTAATTCTATCTGTAAACTCCTTACTTAGGCTGCTCCATTTTT